CATCCATTGAATCAAATAAATTAGGAAATGGGGGTCTAGTTATCTGTTTTAATAGTATATAGATTTTTTTATATCTATCGATTTTGTTACCTTTTGCTTATAAAAAAGGTAACAAAAGAAACAATAGGTCTTACTATTTCTACATCTTTTCCATTAGAAGCACTCCTTTTATTTTGATATTTTAAAAGAAAGGGTGTATGTATCGTGTTTGTGCTTACTGCAATAGAGAATTTGTTACGATTAGCTTCATTGGATTTGGTTCATCAATCACTTTAAATCAGAATCCTATTTTGACTCTGTGCCGTTGATTCCACTATGATTATTAATCAATAATCATAGTGGAATCATTCTTTGATAGAGATAGGGGACATAATTTACATGGATATAGTAAGTCTCGCTTGGGCTGCTTTAATGGTAGTCTTTACATTTTCCCTTTCACTCGTAGTATGGGGGAGGAGTGGACTCTAGAGGCAATACCATAATTGTAAATTGATTTATATCATATAAAGTAAAAAGTATATTATATCTGTATACAATATTGGATAGTGTGTAGAAATATTATATTTCTACACACTATACTCATCATTTCTTCAATTATTGGCAAGAACTAATAATTCGAGTTTTATTAAAATTAATTATTTTGACTGGCCGTTTTTACGTAGATGATAAGTAAAAAAGCGGTAGGAACTAGAATGAACAGTGCAGTAGCAATAAATGCGAGAATATTGACTTCCATAATCTCATTTTTTTTTTTTTGCTTCGCAATAACTCGGGATCTAATCCCATAGAGATGAGAAATTTAACTCCTGTAAATTCAATAGGTTAATTGTATCCTGATGATGCCAAATGGATCAAAATATTATGAATAACAATATATATAATCTATCAAATCAATTAATTGTCGAGAATTTAATAGTATAACATAGAAAGATCTTTTATCCATACTAAACTAAATCAAAAATGGAATTCCTAATTCAATTCCAATAACCAATAAAGAATCCTATTGAATTTTTCATCCTTTTCCATTCTTTCCTTTCTATAACCTACCTTGGTATTTATACTTACTTAATACATACAATTAATTTAATTATCTGATGAGGTATCAGGTGACTGGTATTTAATTTATCTTTCTTGGATTGAGGGAGAACACATACATAAAAAATTCAGTATACAATTTGAATAAGATAGAATTAATTAATTAATAATTAAGGATACACAAATCGGAGTTGGAAAGGGTGCAGTTAAAAAAGATGCTCTGTTTCGCCAAGGTAATTATGTTAATTTCATTGTGTATTGGACAACAAAGGAATACAATTTGTGTATGTACTCCTGGTAAAAATATGGGCACTCTACTCCATTTCATTGTTCATTCAAGAACAGTCGAAAAATAAACTCAAACGAATATGGTATCTCTTAAAATACTGATATAGAGTAATATCACCAATCGTACCAATCAATCGAGATATGTCTCTCCCTTCTCAATGGGTACTATACTATTATGTAGTGGAAGAAATGGAAATTCCCGCATTTTTCTGATGATAAATATCAAAATAGCAATGTGAAACGAAAAACAAAAGAAATAAGGATTCTTAGATCTTGCTCCCTGTCCCACTTTTTACAGAAAAGTGGGAGATGAATTGATAAGATAAATTCATCGGATCTAGTTCGGGACTGACGGGGCTCGAACCCGCAGCTTCCGCCTTGACAGGGCGGTGCTCTGACCGATTGAACTACAATCCCAACGAGGTGTATGGCATACATATTCTTATAGTTTCATAAGAACATTTTATTCGTCATGTTATAACAGAGACAAAAATGATATACTATACTAATATAATATCCACATGGATATGAATTATAGCGATAATGACTAGTAACCGGTGGTTTTTTGTTGCCAAAAAATTTTAAATTTTTCTCATTAAAAAATGGATAGATCAAAAAAACTGTTGATCTTTATTTCTACGGATAGGACATTTCGATTTCTGGAGGACAAATTTAATTGGTTAGATCATACCCAATGGAGCGGCGAATTATTGGGCCGAGCTGGATTTGAACCAGCGTAGACATATTGCCAACGAATTTACAGTCCGCCCCCATTAACCGCTCGGGCATCGACCCAGGAAGAATTAATTCTAGGTTTAGTGATAATCCATGATCAACTTCCTTTCGTAGTACCCTACCCCCAGGGGAAGTTGAATCCCCGCTGCCTCCTTGAAAGAGAGATGTCCTGAACCGCTAGACGATGGGGGCATATCCGCCCGACCATCAGCATACTATGCTGATAGTATGCTAAGTTTTTTAGAATTGTCAATATACAATATAATTTAATATATTATATAACTAGATCAAAAGAGTATTTTATATTTTTATACGTATACATATTATCTTTTCTACTTTAAATTGAAAATTTAAATTCAAGTTTAATATACATAAATATACATAACTTTAAGATACAATGTATAGCATATTATTGTTATAAATAAATAAATATACATAATAT